ACCATTTAATATAAAATTCCTCAAATTCCTGTAGTATAAGGATTTTCTTCAGTTTCTACTGAAGATCAAGTAAAATGTGAATTCGACAGGTTGGTTTCCAATAATTTATGAAGGAGATTCTCATATTCTTACGATTCAATTAGATGTTACATCTAAAAACATACGTTTTGTGGTTGTATAAGATGTTTTTTGTTGGAATCTTTTTTTTTTTTTTTAGGAATTGGTTGGCCAACCAGTAACAAGTAACAATAGTAGATATTATTCAATGAAAGAAAGAGGAACAACGAATAAATAAAAAACAATAAATATTCGTGATGCACGCATTATTCTATTAGCCCCCCAAGGGGGTCCTTCGTGACCTAATTACAAAGATGGGTCTTTGTAATATGGAAAGATAAAATGGAAAACCCAGTTTCGATTGATCTTATCGTGCGATACTTTTTTCTTTTCAATCGCGAGATTATGTGAATGAACTACTACTGAGTTCGCTTTAAAGTAAAAAAAAAAGTGCATTAGAAGTGTCGTTCGAAAAAAAAAAAAAAAATGGATTCGATATTTCGATACAATAAAAAACAATCAAACTTATTTTCCAATTTTCTTCCAGAGTGATTCAAAGAGAGTTTCATTTTGTGAATGAAGTTATAAAAAACGTTCTTATTATTACTTTATTTAGAATTTCTAATATTCTATCTAATATTCTATATATACATATAGTTAGTTATATACATATATTAGTTCAGTCAACTCTTGAGTTGACCGATGAATCTATTGATTCAAAAGCGTGGGATGGGTAAATGTCACAGATGATTAATTGATTTCTTACTTATGTTACTCTATTTTTATTAGTATCGTCTATAATAATTGATGAATCCAATATTTTCAATTGAATTTATCCTTTCAATTGGTTGGTATTTTTGTTTATCCTCGTATCTTTCAAAAATTGAAACTTAGGGAAGTGCTTTAGAAACATATGTATAAAAAGAACATATTTCATTTAGCCTTTTCATGCCTACTATAACTAGTTATTTCGGTTTTCTACTAGCATCTTTGACTATAACCTCAGCTCTATTTATTGGTCTGAGCAAGATACGACTTATTTGAAATTAATTTAATGAACAATTTATAAAAAAATCTTTCTATGGTAGTTCATATATTCTCCAGTCCCTTACCAATTCTTGGTCATGGAGATGTATAGTCAATACAGATTAATATTTAAGGATAAATATTACCTTTCCCTTCCCCCTTTCAAACAAATTGAAATGATTGAAGTTTTTCTATTTGGAATCGTCTTAGGTCTAATTCCTATTACTTTGGCTGGATTATTCGTAACTGCTTATTTACAATACAGACGTGGTGATCAGTTGGATCTTTGATTAATTAACATCTCGTTTTTTATTGACCTCCTACTTCCTTTAATCCGCGGGAGGTCAAAATTACACTAAAATAATTGAGCAGCAACCTAAATTTGACCTCCCGCGATTAACAAGAACACAGAATCACGCCCTGTAGGATTTGAACCTACGACATCGGGTTTTGGAGACCCACGTTCTACCGAACTGAACTAAGAGCGCTTTATTATCACAATAAATATTTTGTAACCCCAATTTATCTTGCATATATATATACTATAAAAAATAAAATATACTATAAAAATAAAATATTTATAATATACTATAAAAATAAAATATTTATAATATACTATAAAAATAAAATATTTATTTAATTATGTATGTACAATTTTATTAATTGATCTCAATTGATCCCTCGTTACTGCTCAGAAGATAAGTAATAGGTAGGGATGACAGGATTTGAACCCGTGACATTTTGTACCCAAAACAAACGCGCTACCAAACTGCGCTACATCCCTTTCAATTGGTCTACAGTGTCATTGTAGAGAATCCCTGTCTTGTTTTCCACATCTTTATTTCCTACATTGATATACACAAACTATCTTATCATTTCTTCCTTTTGGTCTCATATATCATATAACAAACATATAATATGGTAAAAGACTTATATAAAGTATGAAATAAATATGAAATCTACCACAAAAAATTAATATTTTTTAGGAATTTAAGGCGGAAATGGACGTATTTTTTTCTTTTAATAAATATCTATTTTGTACATTTCAATTTTAATTAGGAACGCCGCGTACAAGTGGTAAGTCATTAACTACATATACACATCCGGTCATATATGTATTACCATTATGTATTACAAATTACAATAAAATTACAATAACGAATACAGAAAGAGGAGTTTTTTAAATGCGAGATCTAAAAACATATCTCTCCGTGGCACCGGTAGTAAGTACTCTATGGTTCGGGTCTTTAGCAGGTTTATTGATAGAGATCAATCGTTTTTTTCCGGATGCGTTGATATTCCCCTTTTTTTCATTCTAGCTATTGATATGGGAAGGGGAAGAAGATTAGAGATACAATCAAATATCTGTAACTAATCCCTACCCCTCCCTTCTTTTTTTCTTTGTTTTTTCTTTGTTTTTTCTTTTTTTACTTATTCTTTCTAAAAAAAAAAAAAACAAAGAAAAAGCGGTTTCACCCTCAGTGAAACTATGAACTCGGGCTCAGGCTCAAATTAAATTAAATTAATAATAGAATGGAAATGCGGTGGTTGGGGCAACAATATCATACAAGATACTTAACTGAAAATGAAATACTGTACGGCAATTTAAAATTATAAATATAGTTAGAAATCATTATATTACTTATTATTTATTACTATATTGATTGCAACAAAATATTTCTTTCATAATTTTATTTCGAGTTACCTGCTTCTATTTTTGTGTCCTTTCTTCTTCCTTGCTTCGGGTCGGAAAATTAAAGAATTGAGTGAATCAAAAACCAAAGGAGGTTCATGGCTAAGGGTAAAGATGTCCGAGTAACGGTTATTTTGGAATGTACCAGTTGTGTTCGAAATCGTGTTAATAAGGAATCAATGGGCATTTCCAGATATATTACTCAAAAGAATCGACACAATACGCCTAGTCGATTGGAATTGAGAAAATTCTGTCCCTGTTGTTACAAACATACGATTCATGGGGAGATAAAGAAATAGATCGAACCGATCGCTCGTGTGTCAGTCTTCCAAGGAAGATGAAAAATTACATATTATATATAACAATATATATAATTTATTTGAATTTTTAAAAATTTATTTAAATTTAAATAGAAACAAATAAATAGAAACAAACCAAATCCTATTTCGATCGGATCAAAGATGATGTAGAATTAAGAAATAGGATTGGGATTTTCAGGATAAGGAATAAACAAACCATGGATAAATCCAAGCGAATCTTTCTTAAATCTAAGCGATCTTTTCGTAGGCGTTTGCCTCCGATCCAATCGGGGGATCGAATTGATTATAGAAACATGAGTTTAATTAGTCGATTTATTAGCGAACAAGGAAAAATATTATCTAGACGGGTGAATAGATTGACCTTAAAACAACAACGATTAATTACTATTGCTATAAAACAAGCTCGTATTTTATCTCCGTTACCTTTTCTTAATAATGAGAAACAATTTGAAAGAAGCGAGTCAACCGCTAGAGCTGCTGGTCTTAGAACCAGAAAAAAAATAGGTTGACTCTTCAATTGAATTGAATCAAAATAAAATTCCAATCCAAACTCAAATGCGGATTGACGTTTTTTTTGTTCGAAAAATCGTAAAATCGAAATGTCCTGTCGTAAGAAAAAAAATGGGAGAAGAGGAATAAATATTTTTTATTTAACGTCTTTCTTCATTTTGATGACTTTATCATATTTTATCATACTAATTTCTACTCTACCTTCCCAGAGTTCATTCTCCAGGGAACTCCATTTAAACTATTCCAAAGGATTCCTTCCAATCTCTTTATTTTATGATCTCATTGGAAATCATATAAAGACAACTCTTATTTAATATAGCTATTTGTGCAAGTATTTTACGATTAAGAAGTAACTGTCTCTTGTACAGATTGTGTATAAATTTACTATAACTGAAGTATACTTTATTCTCGCGAATTACTGCATTTATCCGAGTGATCCACAACCGACGAAAATCTCTCTTTTGTCTACCTCTATCCCGATGAGCCGAAACCAAAGCTCTTATTTTCTGTTGAGTAATAGTACGAGTAAGTCTTGAATGAGCCCCTCGAAAGGTTGATGCAAATAAACGAATTTTTGTTCTACGTCTTCGAGCTATATACCCTCGTTTAATTCTGGTCATTGAATAAATGAAACTTTGATGAATAACTAATCGATTTCCTTTCTTTCAGTTATTCCCTTCCCGTATCCTAGTCTATTAATAACAAAACGGATTCTTCCAATGTATAAAATTTAAATTCCAATGGCTTTTGCTACTATAACCTTCCCGACCACGATTTTTTTTTTTTTTTCTAGGTGAAATGCCTAGAAAAAATTGTATTGATATTAGGTATCAAAAACACATAAAACATAAAAGTAGTAAATAGAAATGGATATAGTGGGTTCCATCGTTTCTATGGTTACTTCTTAAACGGTGAGGTCCTCTCTATACACCGGAGCCCTTCTTTCATTTAATCAATGTTATTGTTAACTTGTACAGTTCACACTCTTTGGCTCTACCCATAATTATCCAGTACGAGGTCTTTCACAATGAGATCTACTTATACAGTAACGGTATTTAATTATGAAGATTAGCTGAGTGGCTGACCCTGTTAGTCCGTTCTTGCAAGAGTAAGGCATAATTTTTCTGCTTTTTAAAATAGTATTTCCCCTGCTTAATGGATATCATTTGCTATCAATGGAGAATTCTTTCTCATCTTAAATTTAAAACGGAGTTGATTGGATTTGCACCAACGGAAACCATACATTTGATACCACAATAGAAGGATAGATCTTTTTGATTTTTAGATATTGAATGGAGTTCTTCCATTCTAGTCTATTCACTGGTACTGATCGTTGATACTGGATCAATTGTTTTCTTTCTTTTGTCCTAGCCCATGATCTGAACGAGTCGCACATACACCCTAGTACATGTTCCTCGTCGCTGAGGACATCCCCCAAGAGCGGGGGATTTCGTGACATTTCTGATTGGCTGTCTTGTGTTTCTAATAAGTTGTTTAATAGTTGGCATATTGAATCATATACATAATGGGCTGGTTTAGATCGATCTTAACCGGATGATTATGAATTATTTTATTTCTATATTAATAGATTAATGAATAGAATATTAAATCCGGTAAGAAGATAAAATCTCAAATCACCAATTCGTCTGAAATTTTTGTTATTTTTTATTTTTTATTCAGTCGCTACAAGATCAACAATTCCATGAGCTTGGGCTTCTGTTGCTGACATAAAAACATCTCTTTCCATATCTTCGGATACAACCCATAAGGGTTTGCCTGTCCTTTGTACATAAACCCTTGTGACGGTTTCGCGCAGCTTCAAAAGTTCTTCCGCTTCCAAGATAAATTCTCCCGTCTGTGCCTCATAAAAAGAACTAGCAGGTTGATGGATCATTACCCTGATGATATAACATAATAAATGTTTATTCTATCTCGCATGATGATAAGGTGAAGAGATAAAGAATAATAAAATATATAATTGAACAACCGTACAGGCATCTTTTACGCATTGCATACGGCTCTATAATGGAATTCGTTTTTACCTTACTTAAATATCAAATAAATTAAATATAGGGTCTATCAGACTCGGGTTGGTAAATGATCCAATAACCACCCTTCTTTTTGTTTTTGGAGTAGTTCAAAAATACTATGATGGCTCCGTTGCTTTATATATTTATTTCGTCTGTTATTTAGCAATCCCAAAGTTTCTTTTTTTTTTTTTCAAATAAAAAAACAAGATTTTTTTTATTTTCATATTCTTTCATAACCTAAATATTGTTAAGAGTCTTCCGGCGTGAAAACAAAAAAGTTTGTGACGCTGAAATAGGCCTCCCGATAGATTAGATAAAATCGGAAATACCTTTTATCTCATACTACTCTTTCGATACATAATTTAAGGGTTAAAAAAATTTATCATATCGAATTCGAAGTGCCATGCTATTATTACTTAATATTCATATTTCATATAGCGCGAAGGCATAGTCTTCTTTTTTCTCTCAAATCAAATAAAAAACTCATTGGCGCCAAGCGTGAGGGAATGCTAGACGTTTGGTAATTTCTCCTCCGACCAGAATAAAAGATCCCATTGAAGCGGCTAATCCCATGCATATTGTCTGTATATCTGGTCGCACAAATTGCATAGTATCATAAATAGCTACTCCGGGTATTACCCATCCGCCAGGAGAATTTATAAACAAATATAGATCTTTGGTATCATCCTCTATACTGAGATATACCATAAGACCAATAAGTTGATTCGAGATCTCGCTATCAACCCCTTGGCCTAAAAAAAGTAATCTTTCTCGATAAAGTCGGTTGATTGGGATAAAGTTGTATCCCTTAGAAACCGTACATGCACCTTTTGATGCATACGGTTCAACAAAAATAACGAAAAAAAAAAAAAAGAATCAATGTGTAGATGTAGATTCTAGCGCTTTCTTTTATTTTTTTCATACCAGGTTTTTAACTTATAAAAAGGGGCTTTTCTTTCATTTTTCAAAAAAGATGGTTTTTGGCCTGTTTTGTTTATTTATAAAAAAAAAATTACTAAATTTATCTAACTAACTTTTCATTGATGTATTGTTTCATCGAGATACAATCTCAATCGCGATGTAATTTTCTTGTTCCTGAATGGGCTTCTTCAATTTTTTTAGGTTTATGCTCTACTCCGAGTAAAGATCCGCCCGATTTGGATTTGCACATATATGACAAATGCCCCAATACCACGTCCTTTTGCTACGACTTCCTTTTTACAATTTATTTCATGTCTTACAACAGATATTCAATGCATTCATCATATTACTCGATTGATTAACAGTTTGAGATCACTTCTATTATAAATATATAAAGAAATAGAATATGATAGAAATAGTAATCATAAATAGAAGAAATAGTAATCATAAATCGATTTTTTACCGGTTTTTTCTAAACGGAGCCTGGATACTTCATTTTATTGGCCTAACCAAGATAACCATAAATTATTCTAATTGATAATATTAATCTGTATACCCTCCCGAAAAAATGGATCTAATTGAACTTCACGCTCCAAATTTTTGATAATTCAATCAATCTTTCTTGGGCGAAGGGGAGGATATCTCGATCGGGGAAGAGAATGGGGAAATACCATATGACCCAATATATCTGACAAGTCGCACTATACGTCAATCCACAATGCATCTTCCTCTCCAGGACTTCGAAAAGGTACTCTTGGAACACCAATAGGCATTAAATAAAAGAAAAATTAAGTACTATATCTCACTTTGATGTGAAAGCGTAACAATGGATTTAGTGTCCTACTAATATTGGCCTTTATCATATTTTATCCATAGATTGACTAAGTTTATAAAAAAAGATAAAGAAGACAAAAGAAAATTATTACAAATAAGTCCTTTGAATGATGAACAAATATATATATGCATTCACTCATATAAAATGGTATCAACTCCCCTACCATTGCGTATTGGTACTTATCGGGTGTAGAATAGATCTGCTTCTTTTTGTTCCTACGAACAAAATAGTTTCATTATTACTAAAAGTAATTGAAAAGAATCAAACAAATCAAATAAATATTAATTCTTTCCCCAAGATAATCCACTAAAAAGAGGGTCCACAGCATAGTTTTTTCCAATGCAATAAAGTTACATTGTGTCTATTTTTCATTGATAAAGGGGTATTTCCATGGGTTTGCCTTGGTATCGTGTTCATACCGTCGTATTGAATGATCCGGGTCGTTTGATTTCTGTCCATATAATGCATACAGCTCTGGTTGCTGGTTGGGCCGGTTCGATGGCTCTATACGAATTAGCAGTTTTTGATCCTTCTGATCCTGTTCTTGATCCAATGTGGAGACAGGGTATGTTCGTTATACCCTTCATGACTCGTTTAGGAATAACCAATTCATGGGGCGGTTGGAGTATCACAGGGGGTACTGTAACGAATCCGGGTATTTGGAGTTACGAAGGTGTGGCCGGGGCACATATTGTGTTTTCGGGCTTGTGCTTTTTGGCAGCTATCTGGCATTGGGTGTATTGGGATCTAGAAATATTTACTGATGAACGTACAGGAAAACCCTCTTTGGATTTGCCTAAGATCTTTGGAATTCATTTATTTCTATCAGGGGTGGCTTGCTTTGGTTTTGGTGCATTTCATGTAACAGGATTGTATGGTCCTGGAATATGGGTGTCCGATCCTTATGGACTAACTGGAAGGGTACAATCCGTAAATCCAGCGTGGGGTGTGGAGGGTTTTGATCCTTTTGTTCCGGGAGGAATAGCCTCTCATCATATTGCAGCAGGGACCTTGGGCATATTGGCGGGTCTATTCCATCTTAGTGTACGTCCACCTCAACGCCTATACAAAGGATTACGTATGGGAAATATTGAAACCGTCCTTTCCAGTAGTATTGCTGCTGTCTTTTTTGCTGCTTTTGTAGTTGCTGGAACTATGTGGTATGGTTCAGCAACTACCCCGATTGAATTATTTGGTCCCACTCGTTATCAATGGGATCAAGGATACTTCCAACAAGAAATATATCGAAGAATTGGTGCTGGGTTGGCTGAAAATCAAAGTTTATCTGAAGCTTGGTCTAAAATTCCCGAAAAACTAGCTTTTTATGATTACATCGGCAATAATCCGGCAAAGGGGGGGTTATTCAGAGCGGGCTCAATGGACAACGGGGATGGAATAGCTGTTGGGTGGTTAGGACATCCTATCTTTAGAGATAAAGAGGGGCGCGAACTTTTTGTACGTCGTATGCCTACTTTTTTTGAAACATTTCCGGTTGTTTTGGTAGACGGAGACGGAATTGTTAGAGCCGATGTTCCTTTTAGAAGGGCGGAATCTAAATATAGTGTCGAACAAGTAGGTGTAACTGTCGAGTTCTATGGCGGCGAACTCAACGGAGTCAGTTATAGCGATCCCGCTACTGTGAAAAAATATGCTAGACGTGCTCAATTGGGTGAGATTTTTGAATTAGATCGTGCTACTTTGAAATCCGATGGTGTTTTTCGTAGCAGTCCACGGGGTTGGTTTACTTTTGGACATGCTTCGTTTGCTTTGCTCTTCTTCTTCGGACACATTTGGCATGGTGCTAGAACCTTGTTTCGAGATGTTTTTGCTGGTATTGATCCAGATTTAGATGCTCAAGTGGAATTTGGAGCATTCCAAAAACTTGGAGATCCAACTACAAGAAGACAAGTAGTCTGATACAATATGCTTTGTTACTTTTCATTTTTATTTTCTTTTTGTGATTTTTAGATGGGGTACCAGATAAATCTTGATTTGAATCACTGCCTTTTCTTTGACTCTTGTTCTTTATTTATCCGGGAGACGATCCCAAATAAACAGGTATGGAAGCTATAATTGTAAACCACGATCGAATCTATGGAAGCATTGGTTTATACATTCCTTTTAGTCTCAACTCTAGGAATAATTTTTTTCGCTATCTTTTTTCGAGACCCGCCTAAAGTTCCAACTAAAAAGGTGAAATGATTTGTCATTATCTCAATTGAAGTACGGATCCTCCCAATATTGGGAGGATCCGTACTTCAACTAGTCCCCGTGTTCCTCGAATGGATCTCTTAGTTGTTGAGAGGGTTGCCCAAAAGCAGTATATAAGGCGTACCCAGTAAAACTTACAAGTAAACCAGATAAAAAGATGGCAACTAGGGTTGCTGTTTCCATGATTATATAGTTTTAAGACATTATAAAGTTTTAAGACCACAATGGATCTATGATAAGATCATTTATTTACAACAGAATGGTATACAAAGTCAACAGATCTTACTGAATATAAAATATTATGGCTACACAAACCGTTGAAGGTAGTTCTAGATCTGGCCGCCCAAAACGAACTAATGCGGGGAGTTTATTGAAACCATTGAATTCAGAATATGGT